GCTAGCGTAGCTTAATGTAAAGCATAACACTGAAGATGTTAAGACGGGCCCTAGAAAGCTCCGCATGCACAAAGGCATGGTCCTGACCTTATTATTAGCTTTCGCTCAACTTACACATGCAAGTATCCGCACCCCCGTGAGTATGCCCTCAATCCCCCACCCGGGGACAAGGAGCGGGCATCAGGCACAGATATTAGCCCAAGACGCCTAGCCAAGCCACACCCCCAAGGGAATTCAGCAGTGATAAACATTAAGCCATAAGTGAAAACTTGACTCAGTTAGAGCTAACAGGGCCGGTAAAACTCGTGCCAGCCACCGCGGTTAAACGAGAGGCCCCAGTTAATAATATTACGGCGTAAAGGGTGGTTAAGGAACACAATAAAATAAAGCCAAACAGCCCCCCGGCCGTCATACGCTTCCGGGAGCTGGAAGCCCGATCCAACGAAAGTGGCTTTAGCAAGATCTGCCTGACCCCACGAAAGCTGAGGGACAAACTGGGATTAGATACCCCACTATGCTCAGCCATAAACCCAGACATTTATATACGATTACATGTCCGCCAGGGTACTACAAGCATCAGCTTAAAACCCAAGGGACCTGACGGTGCCTCAGACCCCCCTAGAGGAGCCTGTTCTAGAACCGATAACCCCCGTTAAACCTCACCACTTCTAGTCATCCCAGCCTATATACCGCCGTCGCCAGCTTACCCTGTGAAGGTAATAAGAGTAAGCAAAATGGGCACAACCCAGAACGTCAGGTCGAGGTGTAGCGCACGAAGTGGGAAGAAATGGGCTACATTTTCTATTATAGAACACTACGAATACGCAACATGAAATAGTGCTTGAAGGAGGATTTAGTAGTAAAAAGGAAAAAGAGTGTCCTTTTGAACCCGGCTCTGAGACGCGTACACACCGCCCGTCACTCTCCCCTGTCAAAATGCAATAAATTTACCTAAATCCAAAGCGCCGACAAGGGGAGGCAAGTCGTAACATGGTAAGTGTACCGGAAGGTGCACTTGGATTAAACCCAGGGCGTGGCTGAGTAAGTTAAGCATCTCACTTACACCGAGAAGACATCTATGCAAATTAGATCACCCTGAGCCAAACAGCTAGCTCAAAAACTTAAACAATTAACAACATTAATAATAAACATTATTTTAACTACTAAATTAAATCATTCTTTTACCTGAGTATGGGAGACAGAAAAGGTTAAACTTGACGCAATAGAAAAAGTACCGCAAGGGAAAGCTGAAAGAGAAATGAAATAACCCATAAAAGCAATAAAAAGCAAAGATTAAATCTTGTACCTTTTGCATCATGATTTAGCAAGCACCCTCAAGCAAAGAGCCCTATAGTTTGAAACCCCGAAACCAAGTGAGCTACCCCGAGACAGCCTATATAAGTTAGGGCAAACCCGTCTCTGTGGCAAAAGAGTGGGAAGAGCTCCGGGTAGAAGTGACAGACCTACCGAACTTGGTGATAGCTGGTTGCTTAAGAAATGGATAGAAGTTCAGCCCCATACCCCCTCAAGCCAGAATACCATTACCAAATGACCAAGAGAGAAATATGGGAGTTAGTTAAAGGGGGTACAGCCCCTTTAACCAAGGATACAACCTTTTTAGGAGAATAAAGATCATAATTCAAAAGACTTACTGTTTTAGTGGGCCCAAAGGCAGCCATCTGAATAGAAAGCGTTAAAGCTCAGACAGATAATAGTTTATTATACTGATAGAAAATCTTATTTCCCTCTAATTATTAAGTCAACCCATGCCCCCATGGGAGAAATTATGCTAAAATGAGTAACGAGAAGGCCCGCCCTTCTCCCGGCACAAGTGTAAGTCAGATTGGACAAACCACTGAAGATTAACGAACCCAAACCAAGAGGGCAGTGTGAATCACAAAAAAATCAAGAAAACCTCACAATTAGAAATCGTTAACCCCACACCGGAGTGCCAACAAGGGAAAGACTAAAAGAAAGGGAAGGAACTCGGCAAACACAAGCCTCGCCTGTTTACCAAAAACATCGCCTCCTGCAACTTTTTATGTATAGGAGGTCCAGCCTGCCCAGTGACTACGGGTTCAACGGCCGCGGTATTTTGACCGTGCAAAGGTAGCGCAATCACTTGTCTTTTAAATAAAGACCTGTATGAATGGCTAGACGAGGGCTTAGCTGTCTCCCCCTTCCAGTCAGTGAAATTGATCTATCCGTGCAGAAGCGGATATACCTCTACAAGACGAGAAGACCCTTTGGAGCTTAAGGTACAAAACTTAATCACGTTAAACAACTTAACAAAGAGATAAGAACTTAGTGAGACATAAGATTTTACCTTCGGTTGGGGCGACCACGGAGGAAAAACAAGCCTCCAAGAGGAATGGGTTTATATCCTAAAGCCTAGAGAAACCTCTCTACGCCGCAGAACATCTGACCAGCAATGATCCGGCATAAAGCCGATCAACGGACCAAGTTACCCTAGGGATAACAGCGCAATCCTCTCCCAGAGTCCATATCGACGAGGGGGTTTACGACCTCGATGTTGGATCAGGACATCCTAATGGTGCAGCCGCTATTAGGGGTTCGTTTGTTCAACGATTAAAGTCCTACGTGATCTGAGTTCAGACCGGAGCAATCCAGGTCAGTTTCTATCTGTAACGCTACTTTTCCTAGTACGAAAGGATCGGAAAAGAGGGGCCCATGCTTGAAGCACGCCCCACCCCTAATTAATGAAAACAAATAAAATAAGTAAAGGGAGGGCCAAAGCCCAACGCCAAAATAAGGCTATATTGGGGTGGCAGAGCATGGTAAATTGCAAAAGGTCTAAGCCCTTTCAACCAGAGGTTCAAATCCTCTTCCCAGTTATGCTAAACATCTTAATAACTCACCTAATCAACCCTCTAACCTACATCGTTCCTGTCCTACTGGCAGTAGCCTTTTTGACCTTAGTCGAGCGGAAAGTGTTAGGATACATACAATTACGAAAAGGCCCTAATGTAGTAGGACCCTACGGATTACTTCAACCTATCGCAGATGGAGTCAAACTATTTATTAAAGAACCTGTACGCCCCTCTACATCATCACCATTCTTGTTTTTAGCCGCCCCCATTTTGGCACTCACCCTGGCCATGATACTATGAGCTCCCATACCTATGCCCTACCCAATTATTGACTTAAACCTAGGAATACTTTTTATTCTAGCCCTCTCAAGTCTTGCCGTTTACTCTATTTTAGGCTCCGGGTGAGCATCAAATTCAAAATACGCCCTTATTGGTGCCCTACGAGCAGTAGCCCAAACAATTTCATATGAAGTTAGCCTAGGACTTATCCTTCTCTCGCTTATCATCTTCTCCGGGGGCTATACACTACAAACGTTTAATACCGCCCAAGAAAGTATCTGACTCCTTATCCCAGCATGGCCCTTAGCTGCAATGTGATACATTTCAACCCTCGCAGAGACAAACCGAGCACCATTTGATCTTACAGAAGGAGAATCAGAACTGGTATCCGGATTTAACGTAGAATATGCAGGAGGTCCATTTGCCTTATTTTTTCTAGCCGAATATGCAAACATTTTGTTAATAAATACCCTTTCAGCCGTACTTTTTTTAGGCTCCTCCCACCTCCCATACGCCCCTGAACTTACAGCTATCACTCTAATGATTAAAGCCGCACTTCTCTCAATCATATTTTTATGAGTACGAGCCTCATACCCCCGATTTCGATATGACCAGCTTATACACCTAGTTTGAAAAAACTTCTTGCCACTAACTCTAGCCCTGGTTTTATGACACATTGCCCTCCCCATCGCATCAGGGGGACTCCCACCTCAGCTATAATAAAGGAACCGTGCCCGAATGCTTAGGGACCACTTTGATAGAGTGGCACATGGGGGTTAGAGTCCCCTCAGTTCTTAGAAAAAAGGGGGTCGAACCCATGCTTAAGAGATCAAAACTCTTTGTGCTTCCTCTACACCACTTTCTAAGATGGGGTCAGCTAATAAAGCTTTCGGGCCCATACCCCGAACATGACGGTTAAAGTCCCTCCTCCATCAATGAACCCCTACGTACTAATAATCTTGCTATCTAGTTTAGGACTGGGAACCACCCTGACCTTCGCTAGCTCTCACTGATTGCTAGCCTGAATGGGACTAGAAATCAATACCCTAGCGATTATCCCCCTAATGGCACAACATCACCACCCACGTGCAGTTGAAGCCACTACAAAATACTTCCTAACCCAGGCCACAGCCGCAGCCATAATCCTGTTTGCAGGTTCAACAAACGCCTGAATCACAGGCACCTGGGATATAACAAATATGATAAACCCTCTGGCCAGCTCCCTAGTTATCACTGCCCTAGCACTAAAAATTGGATTAGCTCCAATACACCTCTGAATACCAGAAGTTTTACAAGGGTTAGACCTCACCACAGGCCTAATTTTATCCACCTGGCAAAAACTTGCCCCCCTGGCCCTTATTATTCAAACAGCCCAAAGTATTGACCCTATACTTCTGACGGTACTAGGGCTCTTATCTACCCTTATTGGGGGCTGAGGGGGTCTTAACCAAACCCAATTACGAAAAATTCTAGCATATTCATCAATTGCACACATGGGCTGAATAATTATCGTTTTACAGTACGCACCACAACTCACTCTCCTCGCCCTCCTTACCTATATTTTTATGACCTCGGCAGCATTTCTAACACTAAAACTATATTCTGCAACAAAAATTAATGCCCTGGCCTTAACCTGATCAAAGAGCCCTACTCTCTCCGCCACCACAGCCCTTATTCTCCTGTCACTAGCCGGTCTCCCCCCACTAACAGGATTTATACCAAAATGATTAATTTTACAAGAGCTAACAAAACAAAACTTTCCAATTACCGCCACAATCATAGCTTTAGCAGCCCTCCTTGGCCTATATTTTTACTTACGACTCTGCTACGCAATAACACTTACTATTTCTCCTAACATTATTAACTCAATGATACCCTGACGGATTAGTACAACCCAAACCTCGCTTCTACTAGCACTCCTGACCACGGCCGCATTAGGCCTCCTCCCCCTAACCCCCGCCATTCTAACATTAACCAGCTAGGAATTTAGGATAAATTAGACCAAGGGCCTTCAAAGCCCTAAGTAGAAGTTAAAATCTTCTAATTCCTGATAAGACCTACAAGACTCTACCTTGCATTTTATGAGTGCAAATCAAATGTTTTAATTAAACTAAGGCCTTTCTAGATGGGAAGGCCTCGATCCTACAAATTCTTAGTTAACAGCTAAGCGCTCAAGCCAGCGAGCATCCATCTACCTTTCCCGCCGTAGCCTGGTAAGGCGGGAAAGCCCCGGCAGGGTATTAGTCTGCATCTCTGGATTTGCAATCCAACGTGAGGCTTCACTACGGGGCTTGATAGAGAGAGGATTTTAACCTCTATTTACGGGGCTACAACCCGCCGCCTAAACGCTCGGCCACCCTACCTGTGGCAATTACACGCTGATTCTTTTCTACAAATCACAAAGACATTGGTACCCTTTATCTTGTATTTGGTGCCTGAGCCGGAATAGTTGGGACCGCCCTAAGCCTCCTCATTCGTGCCGAACTGAGCCAGCCTGGCTCCCTTCTAGGCGACGATCAAATTTATAATGTTATCGTGACCGCCCACGCTTTCGTAATGATTTTCTTTATAGTTATGCCTATCCTCATTGGAGGATTTGGTAACTGACTTGTACCACTAATGATCGGCGCACCCGACATAGCATTCCCACGAATAAATAATATAAGCTTTTGACTTCTTCCCCCATCCTTCCTCCTACTACTTGCCTCCTCAGGTGTTGAAGCTGGAGCCGGAACTGGTTGAACGGTATACCCACCCCTTGCTGGAAATTTAGCCCACGCAGGGGCCTCAGTAGACCTCACCATCTTTTCACTACACTTAGCGGGAGCATCCTCAATTTTAGGCGCTATTAATTTTATTACTACAACTATTAATATGAAACCCCCTGCCATTTCCCAATACCAAACACCTTTGTTCGTGTGAGCTGTGCTTGTAACAGCAGTACTTCTCCTGCTATCTTTACCTGTTCTAGCCGCTGGAATCACAATGCTTCTAACGGACCGTAATTTAAATACTACATTCTTTGATCCGGCAGGAGGAGGAGATCCAATTTTATACCAGCATCTATTTTGATTCTTTGGCCACCCAGAAGTATATATTCTTATTTTACCCGGGTTTGGAATTATTTCCCATGTTGTAGCCTATTACGCTGGTAAAAAAGAACCTTTCGGCTACATGGGAATGGTCTGAGCTATGATGGCCATTGGCCTCCTAGGATTTATTGTTTGAGCACATCACATGTTTACCGTTGGTATAGACGTAGACACCCGAGCCTACTTTACTTCTGCCACAATAATTATTGCCATCCCTACAGGCGTAAAAGTGTTTAGCTGACTAGCCACTTTACACGGGGGCTCAATTAAATGAGAAACACCTATGCTCTGAGCCCTTGGTTTTATTTTTCTATTTACAGTGGGAGGATTGACAGGAATTGTCTTAGCTAATTCATCCCTAGACATTGTTCTTCATGACACATATTATGTAGTTGCCCACTTTCACTATGTTTTATCAATAGGAGCTGTCTTTGCTATTATAGCAGCCTTTGTACACTGATTTCCACTATTTTCAGGCTACACCCTTAACGATACCTGAACTAAAATCCACTTTGGCGTAATATTTATTGGCGTAAACCTCACATTTTTCCCTCAGCATTTTCTGGGGTTAGCCGGAATACCACGACGATATTCTGATTACCCAGATGCCTATGCCCTATGAAACACAGTGTCATCCATTGGATCACTCATTTCTTTAGTCGCAGTAATCATGTTTTTATTTATCCTCTGGGAAGCCTTTGCCGCCAAACGAGAAGTATCCTCAGTTGAACTAACTATAACAAATGTCGAGTGGCTCCACGGCTGCCCTCCCCCATACCACACATTTGAAGAACCAGCATTTGTGCAAATTCAATCAAATTAACGAGAAAGGAAGGAATTGAACCCCCATATGCTGGTTTCAAGCCAGCCACATAACCACTCTGTCACTTTCTTCTGAGATATTAGTAAAGTTAAATTACACCACCTTGTCAAGGTGAAATCGCAAGTTAAACTCTTGCATATCTTTTTACTTAATGGCACATCCCACACAACTAGGATTCCAAGACGCGGCATCACCCGTTATAGAAGAACTTCTTCATTTTCATGACCACGCCCTAATAATTGTATTTTTAATTAGCACCTTAGTACTTTATATTATCGTCGCTATAGTCTCAACTAAACTCACTAATAAATATATTTTAGATTCCCAAGAAATTGAAATTGTATGAACCGTACTACCAGCTGTTATCTTAGTTCTAATTGCACTTCCGTCCCTACGAATTCTGTACCTTATAGATGAGATTAATGATCCACACCTAACAATTAAAGCCATAGGCCATCAGTGATACTGAAGCTACGAATATACAGACTATGAACACCTGGGCTTTTATTCTTACATAATTCCGACCCAAGACCTTACGCCAGGCCAATTTCGGCTGCTCGAAACAGACCATCGAATAGTTGTTCCCATAGAATCCCCAATCCGCATTCTTGTATCCGCGGAAGATGTACTTCACTCTTGAGCAGTTCCATCCCTAGGGGTAAAAATAGATGCTGTGCCCGGCCGACTAAACCAAACTGCCTTTATTGCTTCACGTCCTGGAGTGTTTTACGGACAATGCTCTGAAATTTGCGGAGCTAATCACAGCTTCATACCTATTGTAGTTGAAGCCGTCCCACTAGAACATTTTGAAAACTGATCTTCCCTTATACTAGAAGACGCTTCACTAGGAAGCTAATTATTGGATAAGCATTGGCCTTTTAAGCCAAAGTTTGGTGCCTACCGACCACCTCTAGTGAAATGCCACAACTAAACCCCAACCCCTGATTTGCAATTCTAGTATTTTCATGAATCATTTTTCTTACTATTATCCCAGCCAAAATCTTGAACCACGTTACACCAAATGAATTAACACCAGTAAGTGAAGAAAAACACAAAACTGAGCCCTGAGACTGACCATGATAACAAGCTTTTTTGATCAATTTGCGAGTCCATCTTTCATGGGAATCCCATTAATTGCTGTTGCAATTGCACTCCCCTGAGTAATATTTCCCACACCCCCTGCCCGATGAATCAATAATCGTCTCATTACCTTACAAACCTGGTTTATTAACCGATTTACTAATCAACTGCTCCTCCCCCTTAATGTAGGAGGACATAAATGAGCGCTACTGCTAGCCTCACTAATAATCTTTTTAATTACTATCAATATGCTAGGTCTTCTCCCCTACACTTTTACACCCACAACTCAATTGTCCTTAAATATAGGATTTGCTGTCCCCCTTTGACTAGCAACAGTTATTATTGGAATACGCAACCAACCAACAGTTGCCCTTGGTCATCTCTTACCAGAGGGAACCCCTATCCCACTAATCCCTGTACTAATTATCATCGAAACAATTAGCCTATTTATCCGACCTTTAGCCCTAGGAGTCCGACTTACAGCCAACTTGACGGCGGGTCACCTCTTAATTCAACTCATTGCTACTGCCGTCTTTGTTCTAGCACCAATAATACCAACAGTGGCTATTCTAACCGCTGCCGTTCTGTTTCTCCTTACACTTCTAGAAGTTGCAGTAGCAATAATTCAGGCCTATGTGTTTGTCTTACTGTTAAGCCTCTACCTACAAGAAAACGTTTAATGGCCCACCAAGCACATGCATATCACATGGTTGATCCAAGCCCATGACCACTAAACTGGGCTATCGGCGCTTTATTAATGACGTCCGGCCTGGCTATCTGGTTTCACTTTCATTCAACAACACTTATAACTCTTGGACTAATTCTGTTAATTTTAACAATAATTCAATGATGACGAGACATCATTCGAGAAGGAACCTTTCAAGGCCACCACACACCTCCGGTGCAAAAAGGACTTCGTTACGGAATAATTTTATTTATTACTTCAGAAGTATTCTTCTTTCTAGGATTCTTTTGAGCTTTTTATCATTCAAGCCTGGCCCCAACACCAGAGCTAGGAGGATGCTGACCCCCTACCGGCATCATTACACTTGACCCATTTGAAGTCCCTCTACTAAATACAGCCGTACTTCTAGCCTCTGGAGTCACAGTAACATGGGCCCACCACAGTATTATAGAAGGAGAACGAAAACAAGCCATTCAATCCCTTGCACTTACAATTCTTCTAGGCCTGTACTTCACCGCCCTTCAAGCCATGGAATATTACGAAGCCCCCTTTACTATTGCAGACGGGGTTTACGGCTCTACATTCTTTGTTGCTACAGGATTCCACGGACTACACGTGATTATTGGATCGACCTTCCTTGCCGTATGTCTTTTACGTCAGATTCAGTATCACTTTACCTCTGAACACCACTTCGGCTTTGAGGCCGCCGCCTGATACTGACACTTCGTAGACGTAGTCTGACTTTTCCTTTACGTATCCATCTACTGATGAGGCTCATATCTTTCTAGTATTAAATTAGTACAAGTGACTTCCAATCATTTAGTCTTGGTTAAACTCCAGGGAAAGATAATGAATTTAATTGTAACCATTATTATTATTACAATGGCCCTATCCTCAATTCTAGCAATTGTATCTTTCTGATTACCCCAAATAAATCCCGACGCGGAAAAATTATCACCATACGAGTGCGGCTTTGACCCCCTAGGCTCAGCCCGACTACCTTTTTCCTTACGGTTTTTTCTGGTAGCAATTCTATTCCTCCTATTTGATCTACAAATTGCCCTTCTTCTCCCTCTACCTTGAGGAGACCAATTATTTAACCCCACTGGAACATTCTTCTGAGCCACCATAGTCCTGATCTTATTAACCCTCGGACTAATCTATGAATGAACTCAAGGAGGCCTAGAATGAGCGGAATAGGGAGTTAGTCCAAATAAAGACCTCTGATTTCGGCTCAGAAAATCGTGGTTAAATTCCACGACCCCCTTATGACACCCGTACACTTTAGCTTTAGCTCAGCATTTATCTTAGGCTTAATAGGATTAGCTTTTCACCGCACTCACCTATTATCAGCCCTCCTATGTTTAGAAGGCATAATACTTTCCCTGTTTGTTGCATTAGCCCTGTGAACATTACAATTTGAATCAACCAGCTTTTCCACAGCACCAATACTTCTTCTAGCCTTTTCCGCCTGTGAAGCAAGCACGGGACTTGCACTTCTAGTAGCTACCGCCCGAACACACGGGAATGATCGCCTACAAAATCTTAATCTGTTACAATGTTAAAAGTATTAATTCCTACAATTATGCTATTCCCAACAATTTGATTTATCTCCCCGAAATGACTATGAACGGCCTCAACCACACACAGCCTCCTAATTGCAATTATTAGCCTCACATGATTGAAATGAACATCTGAAGTTGGATGAAGCATAACTAATACTCATCTAGCTACAGATCCCCTATCAACCCCACTCCTAGTTCTTACATGCTGATTACTCCCACTAATGATTTTAGCCAGTCAGAATCATATTAAGCCAGAACCCATCAACCGACAACGCCTGTATATTTCCCTCTTGGCCTCCCTTCAAACATTTCTAATTATAGCATTTGGTGCCACCGAAATTATTATGTTCTATATTATATTTGAAGCTACCCTCATCCCGACCCTCATTATTATCACCCGATGAGGAAATCAGACCGAACGATTGAATGCAGGAATTTATTTTTTATTTTATACCCTAGCAGGCTCCCTGCCACTCCTAGTTGCACTCCTCCTTCTCCAACAATCTACAGGAACCCTATCAATGCTTGTTGTTCAATATGCCCAACCATTAATACTCCACTCCTGAGGAGATAAAATCTGGTGAGCAGGCTGCCTAATTGCATTTCTAGTAAAAATACCCCTGTACGGTGTCCATCTCTGACTCCCTAAGGCACATGTGGAAGCCCCCGTTGCAGGCTCAATAGTACTAGCAGCCGTTTTACTAAAACTTGGTGGCTACGGGATGATACGAATAATAATTTTATTAGACCCCCTTTCTAAGGAACTAGCATACCCTTTCATTATTCTTGCACTATGAGGCATTATTATAACCGGGTCCATTTGCCTTCGCCAAACCGACCTCAAATCACTTATTGCATATTCATCTGTAAGTCATATAGGTCTCGTAGCAGGAGGCATTCTTATTCAAACTCCCTGAGGGTTTTCAGGCGCAATCATCTTAATGATTGCCCACGGATTAGTCTCCTCAATATTATTTTGCTTAGCTAACACAGCCTACGAACGAACCCACAGCCGAACCATGATTCTCGCTCGAGGCCTACAAATAATTTTTCCCCTCACCGCAGCCTGATGATTTGTTGCTAACCTAGCTAATCTAGCACTGCCACCCCTCCCGAACCTTATAGGAGAACTAATAATTATTACAACATTATTTAACTGATCTCCCGTAACTATCGCCCTCACCGGAATAGGAACTCTCATCACAGCAGGGTATTCCCTGTATCTGTTCCTTATATCTCAACGAGGACCAACGCCTAACCACATCATTAAACTTCCCCCATTTCACACCCCAGAACATCTTCTGATAACACTTCACTTTGTTCCCATCATCCTTCTTGTAGCAAAACCAGAACTAATGTGGGGATGATGTTACTAGTAAGTATAATTTAACCAAAATGTTAGATTGTGATTCTAAAAACAGGGGTTAAAATCCCCTTACTCACCAAGAAGGGATAAGAATCAATAAGTACTGCTAATCCTTAGGCCCGGGGTTAAATTCCCCGGCCTTCTTACGCTTCCGAAGGATAACAGTTCATCCATTGGTCTTAGGAACCAAAAACTCTTGGTGCAAATCCAAGCAGAAGCTATGAATTCAATAACCTTAATTATATCATCCTCCTTAATTCTTATTCTTCTAGTCCTAGTATTTCCTTTACTAACCACACTTAGCCCTAAACCACAAACTCCAGAATGGGCCAACACCCATGTTAAAACCGCTGTCAGCACCTCGTTTTTTATTAGCTTACTCCCACTTATAATTTTTCTAGACCAAGGCCTGGAAACCATCGTGACAAACTGACATTGAATAAATACACAAATATTTGACACGAACATTAGCCTAAAATTTGACCACTATTCTCTTATCTTCACACCCATTGCCCTTTATGTCACCTGATCAATTCTTGAATTTGCCCTTTGATATATGCACTCTGACCCTAACATAAACCGATTTTTTAAATACCTTTTATTGTTTCTAGTAGCTATAATCATTCTAGTTACAGCGAACAACATATTTCAACTATTTATCGGTTGGGAGGGAGTAGGTATTATATCCTTCCTTCTGATCGGCTGGTGGTATGGACGAGCAGACGCCAACACAGCAGCCCTTCAGGCCGTGATTTATAACCGCGTAGGAGATATTGGTTTAATTTTGACCATAGCCTGATTTGCAATAAATTTTAATTCATGAGAAATACAACAAATTTTTTTGCTATCAAAAAACTCTGACATAACAATTCCTTTAATTGGACTCATTCTTGCAGCTACTGGGAAATCAGCCCAGTTTGGCCTGCATCCATGACTTCCATCTGCCATGGAGGGCCCCACCCCAGTGTCTGCCCTACTTCATTCCAGCACAATAGTGGTTGCAGGTATTTTTTTACTAATTCGCCTACACCCATTAATAGAACAGAACAAACTAGCTCTGACAATTTGCCTATGCCTTGGAGCATTAACTACGCTATTTACTGCCACCTGCGCCCTGACACAAAATGATATTAAAAAAATTGTAGCGTTTTCTACATCCAGCCAACTGGGTCTTATAATAGTTACTATTGGCCTAAACCAACCACAACTTGCATTCCTTCACATCTGCACACACGCCTTCTTTAAAGCCATATTATTTTTGTGCTCTGGATCAATTATCCACAGCCTTAATGACGAACAAGATATTCGGAAGATAGGAGGGCTCCAGAATCTTATACCCACCACTTCCACTTGTTTAACAATTGGAAGCCTAGCATTAACGGGAACGCCATTTCTAGCAGGGTTCTTTTCTAAAGACGCTATCATTGAAGCCCTCAACACCTCTCATCTAAACGCCTGAGCCCTAACACTGACATTAATTGCCACCTCTTTCACGGCTGTATATAGCTTCCGGGTAGTCTTCTTCGTTTCTATGGGCTCCCCACGGTTCTTGGCCCTCTCCCCAATTAACGAAAATAATCCTCTAGTCATCAACCCCTTAAAACGACTCGCCTGAGGGAGCATCCTTGCAGGACTTATTATTACCTCAAACTTTCTACCCTCTAAAACACCAATTATGACTATACCCCTAACGTTAAAGATAGCCGCCCTGGCAGTAACAATCACCGGACTCTTGATTGCCATAGAACTTACAGCTATAACCAATAAACAAGTCAAGATTATACCCACAACCTCTCTTCACCATTTCTCAAATATACTAGGCTACTTCCCCTCAATTACCCACCGCCTATCTCCAAAACTCAACCTAGTACTAGGACAGTCAATTGCCACAAAACTTGATCAAACATGATTTGAGATTTCTGGACCAAAAGGTTTAGCCTTAACCCAGATTATGATGTCAAAAACTATAAGTGATATTCAACGAGGATTGATTAAAACTTATCTCACTATCTTTTTACTTACCACAACCCTAGCCGTCCTAATCTGTGCTATTTAGACCGCCCGAAGCGTTCCTCGGCTTAAACCCCGGGTAAGCTCCAACACCACCAGCAAGGTTAAAAGTAAAACCCAAGCACAGATTACTAATATTGCACCCCCAAAAGAATACATTATTGCAACACCACCAACGTCTCCCCGAAGTAAAGAGAACTCCTTCAACCCGTCCACCAGAATCCAAGACCCCTCATACCATCCTCCTCAAAATAAGCCAGCCGCCAACACCACCCCAACAAAATAAGTCAAGACATATACTATTACAGAACGACTTCCCCATGCTTCAGGAAAGGGCTCCGCAGCTAAAGCTGCCGAATAAGCAAACACCACAAGCATACCCCCTAAATAAATCAGAAAAAGTACTAAAGATAGGAAAGACCCCCCTGAGCTGACTAAGATCCCACACCCAACCCCTGCTGCCACCACTAGACCCAAAGCAGCAAAATATGGCGTCGGATTAGAAGCAACCGCAATTAAACCCAAAATCAGTCCCACCAATAATAAAAACATAAAATAGGTCATAATTCTTGCTCGGACTCTAACCGAGACCAATGACTTGAAGAACCATCGTTGTAGTTCAACTACAAGAACTAATGGCAAGCCTACGAAAAACCCACCCACTCATTAAAATCGCTAATGACGCACTAGTTGACCTTCCAACCCCCTCAAATATTTCAATCTGATGAAACTTTGGATCCCTCCTGGGTCTCTGTTTAATCTCCCAAATCCTCACAGGCCTATTCTTGGCAATGCACTATACCTCAGACATTTCAACCGCATTTTCTTCAGTCAACCATATCTGTCGAGACGTGAACTATGGCTGGTTAATTCGAAATTTACATGCTAACGGCGCATCATTCTTTTTCATTTGTATTTATATGCATATTGCCCGAGGACTTTATTATGGATCCTACCTCTACAAAGAAACCTGAAACATCGGCGTAGTCCTCCTCCTGCTGGTCATAATGACCGCTTTCGTAGGATACGTACTACCATGAGGACAAATATCGTTTTGAGGCGCAACCGTAATTACCAACTTACTATCAGCAGTTCCCTACATAGGAGATGCCCTAGTACAATGAATTTGAGGGGGATTTTCGGTAGATAACGCAACCCTCACCCGATTTTTTGCCTTCCATTTCCTCCTCCCATTTGTTGTTGCCGCCGCAACTATTTTACACCTTTTATTTTTACACGAAACAGGATCTAACAACCCCGCTGGACTAAATTCCGACGCAGACAAAATTTCCTTCCACCCCTACTTTTCGTACAAAGATCTTTTAGGATTTGTTCTCATATTAATAGCCTTAACATCTCTAGCATTATTTTCACCCAACCTACTAGGTGACCCAGAAAACTTCACCCCCGCAAACCCACTTGTCACTCCCCCTCATATCAAGCCTGAGTGATACTTTCTATTTGCCTACGCCATTTTACGATCCATCCCAAACAAATTAGGGGGTGTACTAGCACTATTATTCTCCATTTTAGTACTCATAGTCGTGCCAATTCTACATACATCAAAACAACGAGGACTAACGTTTCGCCCAATCACTCAATTCTTATTCTGAACCTTAGTAGCAGATATAGTAATTCTGACATGAATTGGGGGCATACCCGTAGAACACCCATACATCATCATTGGACAAATTGCGTCAGTACTTTACTTTGCACTATTTCTAATTCTTGTACCCCTAGCAGGATGGGTAGAAAACAAAGCATTAAAATGAGCTTGCCTTAGTAGCTTAGTCTTAAAAGCATCGGTCTTGTAATCCGAAGATCGAGGGTTAAACCCCCTCCTAATGCCCAGAAAAAGGAGATTCTAACTCCCACCGCTGGCTCCCAAAGCCAGAATTCTAAGTTAAACTATCTTCTGGTAAGAACCATTTGATGTAGACAAATATGTATAATAAAGATATATACATGTCTATGTATTATCACCATGCAATTATTTTAACCTAAAAGCAGGTACTAATAGTTTAGAAGTACATAGACTAAATATTCAACAATCAACTAAAATAGTTTTTAAATTATATTTAATATTTTTCCACCCCCACTCTGTAATAGTATTAAAGTTCCAATATAACATTTAATTATAAAGAACATAAAATGTTCAATAAAATATTAATGGTGTATAATACATATCTATGTATTATCACCATGCAATTATTTTAACCTAAAAGCAAGTACTAATATATTAAACGTTCAAAGACTTAAAATGAAAAATCAATTAAATATTATTTCGAACTAGTTCATTATTCCACTAAGAATGGATCACAAATGTAAGATATCGAATTACTCCACTAATCTTTAAATAAAGGCATATGAGAGACCACCTACTGGAATAAATTAAGTCATATTATTCATGATAGAATCAGGGACTTAAACAGTGGGGGTGGCCCAACTGAACTATTTCTTGCGTCTGATTCAACATCTCATGGACAGTCGGTGTAGACCCCCCCGTCAAATCTCTTCCTTGCATCCGGCTACTTGTGTAGTTCATACTCCGCGTTACCCAACATGCCGAGCGTTCTTTTATATGCATAGGGGTTCCTCTTTTTGGTTTCCTTTCATCTTGCATTTCAGAGTGCAGGCGCAACAGAAAATCAAGGTTGAACATTTCCTTGAAATAATTAAATTAGGTTAATTATTGAATGACATAACTTAAGAATCACATATTTCTCTATCAAGTGCATAACATATATATTCCTTCCTCAATTTACTCCTATATAGTATGCCCCCCTTTTGGCTTACGCGCGACAAACCCCCCTACCCCCCACGCTCAGGAAATCCTGTTATCCTTGTCAAACCCCTAAAGCAAGGAGGACTCGAGAACGTGCCGGCTAACAAGTTGAGGTAGGGGTTAGCCACCGGGGATAAATTTATATATATATATATACATGCCCTTAAATTTTTTTTTATAAAAATTTTTAAAAACCTAAAAATTTCGATCAAAATTTGCAAAAAATCTCTCAATGCTAAAATTTTCAATGTAAAAACC